CGGCATGGAAAAAAGGAAAAAAAAGGAAAAAAAGAAAAGTGTTGTGGGTGGTAACCACATCTATAGATAGCTTCTTTTGAATAGGAATTCTTAATGGGTAAGTAAGTGAAGATTGTTATATAGCGCCAGTATAAGTAACTTCTGACATACGTTGCACGTGCCTAGTTCTGTTTTTGGGGTTTGGCAGGACACTACAGGTATTTGTATACTCTTGGAGTTACGGGGGGTAAGGGGGGTTTGATCTAAGTTAATCTCTATCTGTTGGATACGTGTACGTGTATACGTGTGTATACGTGTACGTGTATACGTGTGTATACGTGTGTGTATGTGTGTGTATGTCCCGTAACCATTGACTGAATAGCACCTTATGGTTGTGCGATGCGGATAAATGATGAAGGTTAAGTCCAGCTACAATTTATTTGACTGCTACGAGGCCGACATGGCCATAGCTGAGTGATACCAATTTCTCCCCCCCCAAAAGTTAAAAATACCAAATGTATGACACCACAGTTATGTGTGATCATGGGCTGATTAGTCATTAGTCCATCGAGATGTCCCATTTGCAGGGTTAGTAGGATTGGATTGAGGACTGTCATGGCCCTGAGGTAAGAACCAGATGCCAGGTATAGTTTCACAGTAGTAACCCCCACGTGTTATGGGCCCGGAGCGAGAAGAGGTACACGTCGCGCAAGGGTTGATGGTTTCTCGAGGCATGGTGATAAAGCTCGCGATCTAACTGAAGTGGATACATGTAAAATCAATCATAATATGTACATGCTTATATGCATGGGGCAAACCATTAATGCACGATGTACATACCGGGGGGGAAGAAAAACATACATACTGGGCAAGCACATTAAATGTTGTTAAATATATGAATTGAATTAGTAACGGTGAGGAAATCAGGGAATAGTTTAGTTAGAATGTCAGCTTTGGGTGCTGATGGTGGGGCTGTCGCTTCTTCCTTGAGTCTTAGGGAGATGGGGTTCTCCATTTTTGGTTTACAAGACCAAGGTAATTGATATACTACAAAGACTCTTCATTTCAGTAGATTGTTCTCGATAATGCCGACGGCTGGTATGAGAATTAGTAGGATTGTAAAGTAGAGAATTGAGGCTAGTTGGCCAATGATGATGAAGGGGTGTTCTACTGGTTGGCCGCCGATTCAGGTTAAGGTGAGTAGGTCGGCTACTAGCAGTCAGAACAGGCATTGGCTTAGTGGGCGGAATATCATGCTCCGTTGTTTTGAGGTATGTAGTAAGGGGATGATGGCTAGGATTGAGATGGAGAGGACTAGGGCTAGGACTCCTCCTAGTTTGCTGGGAATGGATCGTAAAATTGCGTATGCGAATAGGAAGTACCATTCAGGCTTGATATGGGGCGGCGTGTTGAGTGGGTTAGCGGGAATGTAGTTGTCCGGGTCTCCTAATAGGTCGGGTGAGAATAGTACTAGTGTCATTAATGCTAAAATTAGGAGTAGGGCGCCTAGGGCATCCTTGACGGTGTAGTAGGGGTGGAAGGGGATTTTGTCAGAGTTAGAGGGGATTCCGGAGGGGTTATTGGATCCTGTTTCGTGAAGGAATAGAAGGTGGATTACCGCTAGTGTTAAGATGATAAATGGTAGAATAAAGTGGAAAGTGAAAAATCGTGTTAGGGTGGCTTTGTCTACTGAAAATCCTCCTCAGATTCATTCTACAAGATTGGTGCCAATGTATGGGATAGCCGATAGTAAGTTAGTGATGACGGTTGCACCTCAAAAGGATATTTGTCCTCACGGTAAAACGTAACCTATGAATGCTGTTGCTATAACTGTGAATAGTAGGATGATACCAATGTTTCATGTTTCGGGGAATATATAAGATCCGTAGTACAGGCCTCGTCCTACATGCAAGAACAGACAGATGAAGAATAGGGAGGCTCCGTTTGCGTGTATGTATCGGATAATTCAACCGTAGTTGACGTCTCGGCAGATGTGGGTGACCGATGAAAAGGCTGTGGTTGTGTCTGATGTGTAATGTATGGCTAGGAATAAACCTGTAAGGATTTGAAGAATTAGGCAAATACCGAGCAAGGATCCGAAGTTTCATCATGCTGAGATGTTTGATGGTGCGGGCAGGTCGATGAATGAGTCGTTGATGATTTTGGCTAATGGGTGGGTTTTGCGAATGTTGGTCATTAATGTTCTTATAGTTGAAATACAACAGTGGTTTTTCATACCACTAGTCATGGTTAGATTCCATGTAGGAATAATGATGACGTATATTGTATTCATTTTAAGTGTTATTTTCGTAGTTAGTTTTGTTGGGTTTTCTTCAAAACCTTCACCTATCTACGGCGGGCTGGTTTTAATTATTGGTGGGGCTGTTGGTTGTGGGATTGTGCTGAGTTTTGGAGGGTCATTTTTGGGTTTAATGGTGTTTTTGATTTATTTGGGAGGCATGTTAGTTGTCTTTGGATATACCACGGCCATGGCTACTGAGCAGTATCCTGAGGTTTGAGTTTCTAATAAGGCTGTCTTGGGTGCTTTCATTGTTGGTCTATTATCTGAGCTGTTGATTGCTTGTTATGTTTTAAAGGGTGATGACGTCGAGGTTGAAGTTGTGATGAAGTTTAATGGGGCAGGCGATTGGGTTATTTACGATACGGGTGATTCAGGATTTTTTAGTGAGGAGGCCATGGGGATTGCAGCTCTGTACAGCTATGGGACTTGGTTAGTTATTGTTACTGGTTGGTCCCTTTTTATTGGGGTGTTAGTAATTATGGAGGTTACTCGTGGAAATTAAGTGTAAGTAGGCCTAGGGCCAGGGTTAGCACGAATGATAAAAAGTATAGTTTGATCAGGCCTTTTTGGTTAGAAACGGCGGTTGAAGATTTTATTTGGAAATGGGAGATGGATTTTGGTAGGATTTTTTCTAGTCAAATTATATCTAGTAGTGCTGATGCTGATTTTTGGCTTATTAGTAGACTTGCTTTGGGCGTTAGGCGGTGAGTGATGGTGGGGAAGTAGCCCAATATATTTGAGAAATTGAATATGTTTGATGGGTGTTTGAATTTCAAGTTCTGCATTGTGAGGTTAAGTTCTAGTGCCAGGATGAAACCCAAGATGGTCACGGCAAGAGCTATTATTTTGAGATAATGAGGCATAGTTATCTGTGGGGTGGTAGTGGGTGTGATGTTGTAGGAGATTAGAAATCCTGCAAAGATGCTCCCCAATAGAAGGCGTTTAATGGAGTTTATTAGGAGTGGATTGTTCTCGTTGATTGTAATAGTGGGGTTGAAGCGGGGCTGGCCTAGGAGTGTGAAGAATATGATTCGGGTGCTGTAGGCGGCTGTTATGGAGGTGGCAACGAGAGTTATTAGAAGGGCTCAGGCGTTGGTGTACGACGTGTTGGCGGTTTCGATGATCAAGTCTTTGGAATAGAATCCTGTTAGGAAGGGTATTCCTGTTAATGCCAGGCTCCCGACGGTTAGGGAGGTGGTGGTAAATGGTAGTGCTTTGAATAGTCCTCCTATTTTCCGAATGTCTTGCTCATCATTTAAGCTGTGAATAATTGATCCGGAGCATATGAATAGTATGGCCTTGAAGAACGCATGTGTGCAAATGTGAAGGAATGCTAGATAGGGCTGGTTGATGCCGATGGTTACCATTATTAGTCCTAGTTGGCTTGAAGTGGAGAAAGCAATGATTTTTTTGATGTCGTTTTGTGTTAGGGCACAGATAGCTGTAAATAGGGTCGTGATTGCTCCCAGACATAGCGTTATAGTTTGTATTGTTTTGCTGTGTTCTATTAAGGGGTGAAATCGGATTAGAAGGAATACTCCTGCTACGACTATTGTACTCGAATGTAGTAGGGCTGATACAGGAGTCGGGCCCTCTATGGCTGAGGGCAGTCATGGGTGGAGACCAAATTGTGCGGACTTTCCGGTGGCCGCCAGTAATAGGCCTATAAGGGGGATGTTTAGGTTTTCGTGGTTGGTCATGAAGATTTGTTGGAAGTCTCAGGTGTTTAGGTTAGTTAGAAATCAGGCCATGGATAAAATAAACCCTACGTCTCCGATACGGTTATATAGGATGGCTTGTAATGCAGCTGTGTTGGCATCCGTTCGTCCGTATCATCACCCAATAAGTAGAAATGACATAATCCCTACCCCTTCTCAACCAATGAAAAGTTGAAACATGTTGTTGGCAGTGACCAGAATTATTATGGTAATAAGGAAGAGGAGTAGGTACTTGAAGAATCGGTTAATATTGGGGTCTGAGTGTATGTATCATATTGAGAATTCTATAATTGACCATGTGACGAACAGTGCTACTGGAATAAAGATCATTGAGAAATAATCAAGTTTAAAGCTGAGCGAGAGTTTTATTGTTTGGACGGTAATTCAGTGTCAATTTGAGATTATTGTATCTTGCCCCAGGTGGAGGAAAATTATTGTGGGGACTAGGCTGATTAGGAAGGTGTATGAGACGGTGGTTTTTACGTATTGGGGGTAGAGTTTGTTAGTGTACAGGGTAGTGTTAGTTATCATGATGGGGAGAGTTAGTATGAATAGCGCTACGAGGAGTGAGGAAGTGAGCAGGTTGATTACTTTTATTTGGAGTTGCACCAATTTTTTGGTTCCTAAGACCAATGGATAACTGCCATCCTTTAAAAGTTGAAAAAGCCATGGTTTTATACATGGGAGCATGAGTTAGCAGTTCCTGCATAATACTTTTTCGGTAAATAAAAAGGCTTAAACTTTTGTTGTTAGATCCACAATCTAATGTTTTTGCTAAACTATATTTACAGTAAATAAACCCTAAGATAATTTTAGGGTTAAGTGAGAGGAGTAGTAGGGGTAGAAGGTGGAGGGCCATCAGGGAATTTTCTCGTGTGAATGATGGTTTAATATTTTTGATATGGTGTGTGTACTTTCCGCGCTGTGTGGTGATTAGTATATACAAGGAGTATAGGGCGGTGATGGTGATGTTAATTCCTATTAGGATAATAGTAATGTTAGATCATGAGAATGAGGCTATTACTACAAATAGCTCTCCTACTAAATTAATAGTGGGTGGCAGGGCTAGGTTAGCCAGGCTGGCTAGTAATCATCATGCGGCCATTAATGGTAGGAGTGTTTGTAGTCCTCGTGCTAGGATTATAGTGCGGCTGTGAACGCGTTCGTAGTTAGAGTTGGCTAGGCAGAATAATAGGGACGATGTCAGGCCATGGGCGATTATTAGGGCTGTTGCTCCTATGTAGCTTCATGGTGACTGGATAAGTACTGCTGCGATGACTAGGGCCATGTGGCTTACAGAGGAATAGGCGATTAGGGATTTCAGGTCTGTTTGACGTAAACAGATAGAACTCGTTATGATTATTCCTCATAGGGATAACATTATAAAGGGGTAAGCTATGTGATTTGTTAACGGGTTTAGCAATACGGTAATTCGTATTATTCCATATCCACCTAGTTTGAGTAGTACAGCGGCAAGGACTATAGATCCTGCAATGGGGGCCTCTACGTGGGCTTTGGGGAGTCACAGGTGGAGACCGTATAGGGGTATTTTTACTATAAATGCCATCATGCATGCCAATCATAATAGGGTGTTGGATCAGGAGTTTAACGGGGGTTGTGTTCAGTATTGAATTACTAACAGGTTCAAGGTGCCCAGGTTGTTTTGAATTCATAGTAGGGAGATTAGAAGAGGTAGAGAGCCCACTAGGGTGTAGAACAAGAAATATAAGCCGGCGTTTAGGCGTTCTGCTTGGTTGCCTCATCGGGTGATAATGATTAGTGTTGGTATGAGTGTGGCTTCAAATAGGATGTAGAACATGATCAGCTCCGTGGAGGTGAATGTCATAATTAAGAGTAGTTGTAGTGTGACCAGTATTGTAATGTAGAGTTTTTTTCGGGTGAGGGTTTCTTTTGATAGATGGTACTGGCTAGCCATAAGCATTAGAGGAAGGAGTCATGTTGTGAGCATTAGCAGGGGTGCTGATAAGGAGTCCGCGAAGAATAATGGTGAGAAGTTTAGGCTATTATCCGAAGGTTGGTTAAGGTATACTAGGCTGATCAGGCTGATTAACATGCTGTAGGCAGTTGTGTTAATTCAAATTATGTTAGGTTTTGATAGTCATGTCAGGGGAATCAGTGCTGCTGTTGGGATAATAATTTTTAGCATTGGAGTAAGTTTAAGTTTTGTACGTAGTCTGTTCCGTATGTGTTGGAGATTATAACTAGTAATGACAGTCCCAGCGCTGCTTCACAGGCCGCAAATACAAGTAGGATGATGGGGGCTATACTGGCTAGTGTGAAGTGGTTTATTAGGATGGTGATTGTTATTATAACGAAGAGTGACAGCATCATTCCTTCTAGGCATAGTAAGGAGGATATGAGGTGGGATCGGTAGACAAGTAGACCCGCGAAGGATAAAATAAAGGCTAGGAAGATGTTAATATACACTACGGACATTTGATAATTGTAATGTGAGTCACAATCTAATGAGTCGAAATCATTTGTTTTTATTAAACTAATTATCATTATTCATTTCACTCTAGGCCTTCTTCGGTTCATTCGTATGCTAGGCTTACGGCTAAAAGGGAAATTAGTGTCAGTGCTATGGTGAGTGTTGTTTTCAGGTTAGTTGATTGTAGGGCCCATGGTAGTGGCAGGAGCAGCGCGATTTCCAGATCGAACAGCAGGAATGTGATAGCCACTAGGAAAAATTTCATAGAGAAGGGTAGGCGTGCCGACCCCAGGGGGTCAAAACCACATTCGTATGGGCTTACTTTTTCTGTGTATACGTTTAGTTGGGGTAGTCAGAATGCGATCAAGATGAGCAAGGATGCTAGGGACATGTTGGTGAGCAGGGTTAGTACTATGTTTATTATTTCTCTCTGGGTCGTTGCCAGAACTGATTAATTGGAAGTTAACCGTACTCGTTGATACTAGAGAAATAAGATCCTCATCAATAGATAGATACGTACAGGAATAGTCATACGACATCTACGAAATGTCAGTATCAGGCAGCTGCCTCGAATCCGAAATGATGATTGGATGTGAAGTGGTAATTTAATTGTCGCAGGAAACATACGATAAGGAAGGTGGATCCGATGATGACATGGAGGCCGTGGAATCCCGTAGCTATGAAGAATGTGGAGCCGTAGACTCCGTCAGAGATTGTAAATGGAGCTTCATAGTATTCTGAGGCTTGAAGGAGGGTGAAGTATAGGCCTAGAGAGATTGTAATGAATAGGGCCTGGAGTATATGTTTGCGGTCTCCCTCTATTAGGCTGTGATGGGCTCAGGTAATGGAGACTCCAGAGGCCAGGAGAACTGAGGTATTAAGTAGTGGCACTTCTAGGGGGTTTAGGGGTGTAATGCCTGTGGGTGGTCAGCAGCCTCCTAATTCAGGGGTGGGTGCTAGGCTTGAGTGGTAGAAGGCTCAAAAAAAGCCTGCGAAAAAGAAGACTTCAGATGTGATAAAGAGGACTATTCCATATCGTAAACCTTTTTGAACTGTAGGGGTGTGGTGGCCTTGGAATGTTCCCTCTCGGATAACGTCTCGTCACCATTGGTATATAGTCAGGACGTTCGTTGCCATACCTAAAGTCAGGAGGGATAATGAGTTGAAGTGAAATCACATTACTAACCCCGATGTTGTGAGGAGGGCGGAAAGGGCGCCTGTTAGGGGTCATGGGCTTGGGTTAACTATGTGATATGAGTGTGTTTGGTGGGTCATTAGGTGTTGTCATGTAGGTATAGGCTAACTAGTAAGGTAAAGACGTAGGCTTGGATAAGGGCTACTGCGAATTCTAGAATGGTCAGGAGCATGAGGATAATAAAGGTAACGATTGACGCAGCAGCACTAAGGCTTATTAGGGCTAAGGTGGCCCCTCCGATGAGGTGAATCAATAGGTGGCCTGCAGTGATGTTGGCCGTTAGTCGTACGGCCAGGGCTACAGGTTGGATAAATAGACTGATGGTTTCGATGATGACAAGCATGGGAATTAAGGGAAGTGGCGTTCCTTGCGGCAGGAAATGGGCCAAGGAGGCCTTTGTTTTATACCGGAAGCCAGTAATTACCGTGCCTGCTCACAAGGGGATGGCCATTCCCAGGTTCAAAGACAGTTGAGTGGTGGGGGTAAATGAGTGGGGCAGGAGACCTAGTAGGTTGGTTGAGCCGATGAATAGGATCAGTGATATTAGTATCAACGCTCAGGTTTGTCCTTTTTGATTGTGGATAGATAATATCTGTTTTAATGTTAGTTGCACTAACCATTGTTGAATAGAGATGAGTCGATTATTAATTAGTCGGCTGGGTGAAGGGAATATGATACTTGGGGCCATGACGATAACGATGACGATAGGGAGGCCTATCGCTATAGGGGTAATGAAAGAGGAAAATAGATTTTCGTTCATTTTTCTTCTCAGGGTGCAGTAGATTTTGATTTGGCTTCCAGTTTTGGTTCGGGGTTTTCTGGAAAGTGGTATTTTGATACTTTCAATTGAAATATAAAGAACAAGGTAACAAGCATTGATATAATCGTGATAAATCATGTCGAAGTGTCTAGTTGTGGCATATCACTGAGGAGAGGTTGGCGCTCTCAGTCTTTAACTTAAAAGGTTAATGCTGCTTAGCTTCTCAATGAACTTACAGCATTGAGACAGATCATTTTTCGAAATATGATAGAGGTACTAGTTCTAGGACAATTGGCATAAAGCTGTGGTTAGAGCCGCAGATCTCAGAGCATTGGCCATAGTATAGCCCTGGTCGCATAGTCATGAGGGTGGTTTGATTTAGGCGCCCTGGGATGGCATCGGTTTTTAATCCTAGGGATGGTACGGCTCACGAGTGTAGTACGTCTTCAGATGAGACTAGCATACGAACCGTCATTTCTACCGGGAGGATCACTCGATTATCTACCTCCAGTAGTCGTAGTTCACCGGGTTTTAATTCTTGAGTAGGAATCATGTAAGAGTCAAAGTTTAAATCTCCGTAATCCGTGTACTCATAGCTTCAATATCACTGATGTCCCATGGTTTTTACAGTTAAGGAGGGGCTGTTGATTTCGTCTATTATATAGAGGATTCGTAGCGAAGGTAGGGCGATTAGGATCAGAATAATAGCGGGTAAGATAGTTCAGATTGTTTCAATCGCTTGAGCATCCATGGTGCTGGTATGTGTGAGTTTAGTAGTTAGTATTAGTGAGATGATGTAGAGTACGAGGGAGCTAATTAGGAATACGATCATTAGTGTGTGATCATGAAAGTGCAGGAGCTCTTCTATAATAGGGGAGGTTGCATCTTGGAGGCCTATTTGTAAAGGATACGCCATGGAGATATAAAGGGTTCTCACCTATAATTTGACTTTGACAAAGTCATGTAATTTTTACTAATATCTCTTATTAAGAAAGACATAATGGTTATGACATTGGCTTGAAACCAATCCTTGGGGGTTCGATTCCTTCCTTTCTTATTTTGATACCACGTAGGTAGGCTCTTCAAAGGTGTGATACGGTGGAGGACATCCGTGTAGTCACTCAATATTCGTCGAGGTGAGTTCTACCGTTAGTACTTCTCGTTTGGATGCGAAGGCCTCTCAGATCATGAAGATTATTAATATCACCGCTGTTAATGAGATAAATGAGCCTATGGAAGACACTGTGTTTCATGTTGTATAGGCGTCTGGATAGTCGGAATAGCGTCGAGGTATGCCAGACAGGCCTAGGAAATGTTGGGGAAAGAATGTTATGTTTACCCCTACAAATATAATTGTGAAGTGGATTTTTGCTCAAATATCATTTAGAGTGTAGCCCGTAAATAGGGGGAATCAATGGACGAACCCACCTATAATTGCAAATACTGCCCCTATTGAAAGGACATAGTGGAAGTGTGCTACTACATAATATGTGTCGTGAAGAACAATGTCTAATGACGAATTTGATAGCACAATGCCCGTCAGACCGCCCACCGTAAATAGAAAAATAAATCCTAGGGCCCACAGTATAGCTGGGGATCATTTAATATTTCCTCCGTGCAGGGTGGCCAATCAGCTAAACACTTTTACTCCTGTAGGAATTGCGATAATTATAGTGGCTGATGTAAAATATGCTCGTGTGTCGACGTCCATGCCCACGGTAAATATGTGATGGGCTCACACGATAAACCCTAGGAACCCAATTGATATCATTGCTCAGACTATTCCCATATAACCGAATGGTTCTTTCTTTCCTGAATAGTACGTTACGACATGTGAAATAATCCCAAACCCTGGTAAAATCAGGATGTATACTTCCGGGTGTCCGAAGAATCAGAATAGGTGTTGATACAGGACGGGGTCCCCTCCTCCGGCAGGGTCGAAGAAGGTAGTATTAAGATTTCGGTCTGTGAGTAGTATGGTAATACCAGCCGCTAATACTGGCAGAGACAATAGTAGGAGCACAGCTGTAATTAGGACGGACCATACAAATAGAGGGGTCTGGTATTGTGACATTGCGGGCGGTTTTATATTGATAATAGTGGTGATGAAGTTGATGGCCCCTAGGATGGAGGAGACACCTGCTAGGTGTAGGGAGAAAATTGTCAGATCTACTGATGCTCCTGCATGTGCCAGATTTCCCGCTAGAGGGGGGTATACGGTTCATCCCGTTCCCGCACCCGCTTCTACCATAGATGAGGCTAAGAGAAGGAGGAATGAGGGAGGCAGAAGCCAAAAGCTTATGTTGTTTATTCGAGGAAATGCCATGTCAGGTGCACCAATTATAAGGGGCACTAACCAATTTCCGAACCCCCCGATCATAATTGGTATAACCATGAAGAAAATTATTACGAATGCGTGGGCGGTGACGATAACATTATAGATCTGGTCGTCCCCTAGCAGAGCGCCAGGCTGACCCAATTCGGCTCGGATCAATAGGCTAAGGGCGGTTCCCACCATTCCGGCTCACGCACCAAATAAGAGGTATAGGGTGCCAATGTCTTTGTGATTTGTGGAGAATAACCATCGATTCATGAACATAGGTAAAATGGCTGACAAGGGCACTAGACTGTAAATCTAAGAATAGGGGTTCAAGCCCCCTTTTTACCAAGTCCTGTGGTGAACTATCACGTTGAATTGCAAATTCAAAGAAGCAGCTTCAACCCTGCCGGGGCTTCTCCCGCCTTTTTTTTCTTCGCGGCGGGAGAAGTAGATTGAAGCCAGTTGAGTAGGGTATTTAGCTGTTAACTAAAGTTTCGTGGGATGATAGCCCACCAATCTAGGAAGGGCTTAGCTTAATTAAAGTGACTGATTTGCGTTCAGTAGATGTGAGGTATATTCTTGCAGTCCTTAGGGTAGTTTCAGGAGTTAAGTGGATGGCACTTACTTAAGGCTTTGAAGGCCCTCGGTCTTTTTAACCTAAACTTCTAAAACAGGGTCAGTATTATTGGGGTTAGGGGGAGTAGTATGGTCGAGGTTACAAATAAGGGAGGTAGCAGGGTGGTGCTTTTTGTGTGTTCAAACTGTCATTTTATTTTTATGATATTTGTTGAAGGGAACATAGTTAGTGCCGTAGTATATGTTAGTCGCATGTAAAAGTACAAGTTTAGTAGAGCCGTTATTGCTATAAACATTGCTATGATGATTATGTTATTCTTTGTAAGTTCGTGGATGATCATTCATTTGGGGATGAATCCTGAGAGTGGGGGTAGACCTCCTAGTGATAATATTACTATCAGGATCAGTGAGGTTATTAGTGGGAGTTTATTTCACATGTGGGATAGGGATAGTGTGGTTGTAGATGAGTTGAGTGTAAATAGTGTAAATGTTACCAGTGTTATTATAATATAAATTACAAGGTTTAGCACTATTAGGGTGGGGTTGTACGTTGTTACAGCGATTATTCACCCCATGTGCGTGATAGATGAATAGGCCAGGATTTTTCGCAGTTGTGTTTGGTTGAGGCCGCCTCAGCCTCCGATTAGAAGGGATATGGTGGCTATAATCATTAGTAGGTTTGGGTTTATGGAGGGTGAGATTTGATACAGAATTGATAGGGGAGCGATTTTTTGTCAGGTGAGTAGGATTATTCCTGATGATAGTGGAATGCCTTGAGTTACTTCGGGCACTCAGAAGTGGAATGGTGACAATCCCAGTTTTATTGCCAGAGCTACTGTTATCACGTTAGATGTAATTGGGTTGGGGGTGCTCAGTACTGCTCATTGTCCTGTCAGTAGCAGGTTGATGATGATTCCTAGTATGAGGAGTATAGACGCGGTGGCTTGGGTGAGAAAATATTTTGTTGATGCTTCCACGGCCCGTGGGTTAAATTTTTTTATTAGGATTGGAATAATGGCTAGCATATTCATTTCTAATCCGATTCAGGTTGTTAGCCAGTGGGAGCTTGTTAGTACTATGATAGTTCCTGAAATAACGGTTGATGTAATGGTAACGAGGATGGTGGGTTTGATTAGTACGGGAAGGGGGTAAACCAACATTTTCGGGGTATGGGCCCGATAGCTTATTTAGCTGACCTTACTGTAGAATTTAGTGTAGATTTGGTAGCACGAAGATTTTTGAGTTCTTAGGGTTAGGTTCGATTCCTATAATTCTAGAAATAAGAGGGCTCGAACCTCTATAATTTACTCTATCAAAGTAACTCTTTTGTCAGACATATTTCTTATGTATAGGGAGGGATGCTTGCCGTTATAATAGGCAGGGATACGTGTCATATACATAGCGCTAGTGTCAGAGGGAGAAAGTTTTTTCATAGTAGGTGCATGAGTTGGTCATAGCGGAATCGTGGGTAGGATGCTCGGATTCATAAGAAGGAGGCCGTTAGTAGGAGTGTTTTCATGGTGAAGTTAGCGGAGTAAAGTTCTGGTAGGTAGGGGGTGTGGAATGCGCCGAAAAACAGGATGGTTGTGAGGGCATTTATTATGATAATGTTGGCGTACTCGGCCAGGAAGAATAGGGCAAATGGTCCGGCTGCGTATTCTACATTAAATCCTGATACCAATTCCGATTCTCCCTCTGTCAGGTCAAATGGTGCGCGGTTGGTTTCTGCCAGAGTAGAGATAAATCATATTATGGCCAGGGGCCATGCGGGTAAGATAAGTCATATGTGTTCTTGGGTAGTGGTTAATGTGGATAGGGTGAATGAGCCGCTTATTAATAGTACCGATAGGAGGATGATGGCTAGTGTGACTTCGTATGAGATTGTTTGGGCTACGGCTCGAAGGGCCCCGATTAGGGCATATTTTGAGTTTGAGGCCCATCCAGATCATAGAATTGAGTAGACGGCTAGGCTTGATATTGCTAGTATGAATAGGATTCCTAAATTTATGTTAATAAGGGGGTAGGGCATGGGTAATGGGACTCATATGGTCAGGGCCAGTGTTAGGGCCAGAATGGGGGCTGTTACGAATATAGTGATGGATGATGTTGAGGGTCGTAGGGGCTCTTTAGTGAAGAGTTTCACGGCGTCCGCGATTGGTTGTAGGAGGCCGTAGGGTCCTACGATGTTCGGTCCCTTGCGGAGTTGCATGTATCCTAGGATCTTTCGTTCCACTAATGTCAGGAAGGCTACGGCTAGTAGGATCGGTACAATTAGTGAAATGACATTAATTATGAACATGGTGTTAGGGAGAGGATTTGAACCTCTGATAATAAAAGTTTAAGTTTTACGCAATTACTGGGCTCTGCCACCCTAACAAGCCCTGTTTCTAGGGCTGTGGGGAGGTGGACTGGCTAGATTAAGATTATATCATCTATTGGTCCTAAGGCGTTCCAGTGGAATGGGCCTTACTTCTCTTGTCCTTTCGTACTGGGAGAGGTGACTGCAATAGATAGAAACCGACCTGGATTACTCCGGTCTGAACTCAGATCACGTAGGACTTTAATCGTTGAACAAACGAACCCTTAATAGCTGCTGCACCATTAGGATGTCCTGATCCAACATCGAGGTCGTAAACCCTATTGTTGATATGGACTCTCAAATAGGATTGCGCTGTTATCCCTAGGGTAACTTGTTCCGTTGATCAAGTTATTTGGATCAATGAATGATAAGACTCTTCGACTGGTTTGTCTGTGATTTAATCACTCGGAGGTTATTTTGTTCTCCGAGGTCACCCCAACCTAAATTACCAACCCATTAATAAGGTTGTGTTAGGCCTGTCGGTTTTTAGTAGGTTATTATGGGTCAGTTAATTAAAGCTCCATAGGGTCTTCTCGTCTTATTGTGGTATTCCCGCCTCTTCACGGGAAGGTCAATTTCACTGATTGGAAGTAAGAGACAGTTAAACCCTCGTGTGGCCATTCATACAAGTCCCTATTTAGAGAACAAATGATTATGCTACCTTTGCACGGTCAGGATACCGCGGCCGTTGAACTGGTGTCACTGGGCAGGCAGTGCCTCCAATACTAGGCATGCTGGAGGTGATGTTTTTGGTAAACAGGCGGGGTTTGTGTTTGCCGAGTTCCTTTTACTTCTTTTAATCTTTCCTTATTGCACGCCTGTGTTGGGTTAACAATTGATTTGATAGGTGTTTTATTAGTGGTTTATTTCTATCGCGTTGTTAATTATCAGTGAGTATTCGTTGGCTGTTATAAGCTTGTGCAAGGAGAAGGAACTTCTTGTTACTCATACTAGCATTATTACTTCTATTATTAAATAGATTGGCCCGGTAGTATATTAGGAGTTACTTTGGATTTTTGGGATTAAGGGATTTGTATTGTTGAGCTTGAACGCTTTCTTAATTGGTGGCTGCTTTTAGGCCTACTATGGTTTTGTTTGATTTTACTCTCTAAGTAAGGTTGTATCCTTGTTCTAAAAAGCTGTACCTTTTTAGAGTATATTTTAAATTTACATTACAATTTTAGGGTTATTAGGTAAATTTAAAGTCGAACTGAGATTCTATTCTGGGCAACCAGCTATCACCAGGCTCGTTAGGCTTTTCACCTCTACCTATGAATCTTCTCACTATTTTGCGACATAGACGAGTTAACCCCTGTGGGTTGTTCATAGGTAGCTCGTCTGGTTTCGGGGGGGTTAGCTTTAGTTCTCTTTGCTAAATTGTCCTAGCTAATTCATTATGCAAAAGGTATAAGGGGTAATCTTTGCTGTTTATTACTTTGAATTCTTCTTTCATCATTCCCTTGCGGTACTTTCTCTATGGCTCCAAATAGAATTTCTATCTCCTATACTATAATAATGTAACTAAATGTTTTGGTTAGAGTTACTGTGGTAGTTAAATTGATAATTGGTTGGGCTAGCTTTGGTTCAAAGTGGTCATTAATGTATGAAATCTTCTGGGTGTAAGCCAGGTGCTTTGGTTAAGCTACACTTTGGTTTATCCAAGCACACTTTCCAGTACGCTTACCTTGTTACGACTTATCTCCTCTTGCTCTGGTTCGGCCTAGGTATTATGTAGGATTTGGATACATTGCTTGAGGAGGGTGACGGGCGGTGTGTGCGTGCTTCATGGCCCAATTCAACTAAGCTCTCTGCTCTTAGTTTACTACTAAATCCACCTTTGGTTTTTAGTTTTCATAAAAACTTTCGTAAGTTTGTTCTTTACTAGAAAATGTAGCCCATTTCTTCCCACCTCATGGGTTACACCTTGACCTAACTTTTTTATGTATAATTATTGTGCTTACTTTTCTTCCTTTTTAAGGGTTTGCTGAAGATGGCGGTATATAGACTGATTTAGCTAGAAGTGGTGAGGTTTATCGGGGTTTATCGATTATAGAACAGGCTCCTCTAGAGGGATGTAAAGCACCGCCAAGTCCTTTGAGTTTTAAGCTGTTGCTAGTAGTTCTCTGGCAGATAGTTTTGTTATGTAAGCTATCCATGTTTAGGGCTGAGCATAGTGGGGTATCTAATCCCAGTTTGGGTCCCAGCTGTCGTGTTGTTGGAAATGATAAAGTCACTTTCGTGGCATATTTTATATTGACAGTAGCTTTTTACGGCCTAGTTAAATTTTAACTTTAGTACTCTGTGATCCTTAACACGTTTTACGCCGTGGGCCTATTAATTCGGGTTAATCGTATGACCGCGGTGGCTGGCACGAAATTTACCAACTCTTGATACTAGCATGGCTTAGTCGAACTTTCGTTCATGGCTTAATTTTTATCACTGCTGTGTCCCGTGGGGGTGTGGTTAAGCAAGGCGTTATGAGCTACTTGTTAGTGTGCTTGATACCCGCTCCTTTTAATCCCGTTGGGGATTTGGAGGGCATTTTCACTGGGGTGTGGAGACTTGCATGTGTAATTCTGCTAATAATTAATAGGAAGGCTGGGACCAAACCTTTATGTTTATGGAGTCTCGTGACCCTTCTAGGCATTTTCAGTGCCTCGCTTTATTTGATAAGCTACATTAAC